TTCAATCTAAGCCCAAAAATTCTTTGAGTAAGAACTGTTGGATCATCACTTATTCAATGAATAGATATAATGAAAAAAAATACAAAAAAAACATTTGTCCTTTGATCAAAAGAAAGATAAGCGTCAGTTTGAAAGAATACAAATCTTTCGATTTAGAACTTCGAATTCGTTGAAACATTTTTTGAAGTCCGGATGCGAGGTCTAAATATGAAATATGAATCATAGTTCGAATACTTTAGAATATATTTTAACTATTATCTATTCCGTGTTCCAGATACTAGAATAAATATCTGACGGGGTAAAACCATCTCTATTAAAGATGACAGTCCCTTTCTCTGTACTATCAATAGGATCAATTCGAACAAGTCACACACTCATATTCCGGAAATACAGAAACAAAGAAATTCCGCGGTCAGACTACCAAACCAAAATCGAATGAGATAAAAATATAATAGAAGACCTAATCCTTTTTGTATTGAAAAGCTAGTTAGTTGGTTCTTGTGAATCTAATTCATCGAAATTCCATCCAGTAAAATGGAAGAATTATAAATCTCCAAAATAATAGATAAAAATATTGCAAATAGAGCCATTGCAACACCCATCAAGGGAGTCGTTCCCCACCCAGGAGCTACTTTACCATATTCTGAATTCAATGGTTTCAATAACTCCCCTACAACAGTTCGTCTTGGACCAGATCTAGAACTATCCTCAACGGTTTGTGTAATCATAAATCCTATTTTTTTATTTATTGGGATCTGTTGACTTTGTATACCATTCTGCTGTAAATAAATGATCTTATCCTAGATCCATTGTGGTCTTGAAATTCTATAATAATGGAAACAGCAACCTTAGTTGCCATCTCTATATCTGGTTTACTTGTAAGTTTTACCGGGTACGCCTTATATACTGCTTTTGGGCAACCCTCTCAACAACTAAGAGATCCATTCGAAGAACATGGGGACTAGTTGAAGTAATGAGCCTCCCAATATTGGGAGGCTCATTACTTCAATTGATAGAATGAAAAAATCATTTCATCTTTTTAGTTGGAACTTTAGGTGGTTCTCTAAAAAAGATAGCGAAAAAAATGATTCCTAAAGTCGAGACTAAGAGGAATGTATAAACCAATGCTTCCATAGATTTGATCGTGGTTTACAATTATAGCTTTCATACCTGTTTATTTTGGATCGGTCTCCCGGATAAAGAAAAAGAAAAAACAATAGGAAAAGAGAAAGACAGCGATTCAAATCAAGATTTATCCGGTTCCTCCTATGTCAAATTCAAATCACAACAAAGAAAAGAAAAAAAAGTCGAATTAAGAAACAGAACTATGTTGTGTTGTATCAGACTACCTGTCTTTTTGTAGTTGGATCTCCAAGTTTTTGGAATGCTCCAAATTCCACTTGAGCATCCAAATCTGGGTCAATACCAGCAAAAACATCTCTGAACAAGGTTCTAGCACCATGCCAAATGTGTCCGAAAAAGAAAAGCAGAGCAAACGAAGCATGTCCAAAAGTAAACCAACCCCTTGGACTGCTACGAAAAACACCATCCGATTTCAAAGTAGCACGATCTAATTCAAAAATTTCACCCAATTGAGCACGTCTAGCATATTTTTTCACAGTAGCAGGATCACTATAACTGACGCCATCGAGTTCGCCGCCATAGAACTCAACAGTTACACCTACTTGTTCGACACTATACTTGGATTCCGCCCTTCTAAAAGGAACGTCGGCTCTAACAATTCCGTCGCCGTCTACCAAAACAACCGGAAATGTTTCAAAAAAAGTAGGCATACGACGTACAAAAAGTTCACGCCCCTCTTTATCTCTAAAGATAGGGTGTCCTAACCACCCAACAGCTATTCCATCCCCGTTGTCCATTGAGCCCGCTCTAAACAATCCCCCTTTTGCCGGATTATTGCCGATGTAATCATAAAAAGCTAATTTTTCAGGAATTTTAGACCAAGCTTCTGATAAACTTTGATTTTCGGCTAGTCCAGCACCAACTCTTCGATATATTTCTTGCTGGAAGTATCCCTGATCCCATTGATAACGAGTGGGACCAAATAATTCAATCGGGGTTGTTGCTGAACCATACCACATAGTTCCAGCAACAACAAAAGCTGCAAAAAAGACAGCAGCGATACTACTGGATAGTACGGTTTCAATATTTCCCATACGTAATCCTTTGTACAGACGTTGGGGTGGACGGACACTAAGATGGAAAAGGCCCGCTAATATGCCTAATGTCCCTGCTGCAATATGATGAGAGGCTATTCCCCCGGGAACAAAAGGATCAAAACCTTCCACACCCCACGCGGGATTTACGGATTGTACCCTTCCGGTTAGTCCATAAGGATCGGACACCCATATTCCAGGACCATACAATCCTGTTACATGAAATGCGCCAAAACCAAAGCAAGCCACCCCTGAAAGAAATAAATGAATTCCAAAGATTTTGGGCAAATCCAAAGAGGGTTTTCCTGTACGTTCATCACAAAAGATTTCTAGATCCCAATAGACCCAATGCCAGATAGCCGCCAAGAAGCACAAGCCAGAAAACACAATATGTGCCCCAGCCACACCTTCGTAACTCCAAATACCCGGATTTGTTATAGTCCCTCCTGTGATACTCCAACCGCCCCATGAATTGGTTATTCCTAAACGAGTCATGAAGGGTATAACGAACATACCTTGTCTCCACATTGGGTCAAGAACAGGGTCAGAAGGATCAAAAACCGCTAATTCATATAGAGCCATCGAACCGGCCCAACCCGCAACCAGAGCTGTATGCATTATATGGACAGAAAGCAAACGACCAGGATCATTCAACACGACGGTATGAACACGATACCAAGGCAAACCCATGAAAATACCCCTTATATCAACAAAAAATAGACACTATGTAACTTTATTGCACTGGAAAAATATGCTATGGACCCTCTTTTTGTCAGTGGATTATCTCGGGTAAAGGATTCATATTTGGTCTAGTTTTTTTAGTAATAATGGAACAATTCTATTCGTAGGAACAAAAAGAAGCCGATCTATTCTATACCCGATAAGTAACAATACGCAATGATAAAAGGGGGTTGACCCTATTTTTATTTATATGCGTATTGTTATGTATATGAGTGAATGCAGACATATTTGTTCATCACTCAAAGGACCTATTCATAAGAATTTTTCTTTATTCATTTGGTCTTCTTTTTTTTTTTTATTATTATTATTTATGAACTTATTCAATCTATAAATCTATAAATCAAATAGGATAAAATACAAAAAATACAATAGGATAAGGACCAATCATTATTAAAACAATAAACCCATTGGTACGCTTCCGCATAAGAGCGCGATATACCACGTCTTTGTGTCGTCATTTTATGCCTATTGGTGTTCCTAAAGTACCCTTCCGGAGTCCGGGAGAGGAGGATGCCTCGTGGGTTGACGTATAGTGTGACTTGTCCGATATATTGGGTCATGTGGTATTTCCCCGTTATCTCCCCCGATCGAGATATCCCCTCCTTCCCTCCAAAAAGATTGATTGAATCATCAAAAATTTGAAATATGAAATAGTGTGAAATTGAATTAGATCTTTTTTTTGGGGGGGATATCCAAATACGGATTAATATTATCAATTTAGAAGAATCTATGGTTGGCTTGGTTGGACCAATAAAATGAAGAATCCAGGCTCTGTTTATAGTTTATAAAAAAAATCCAATTGGTAATATATCTACGATTATTACTTATCAGATATTTGGCGGAAACTATGAAATAAATTGAAGAAAAAAAAAGAAGTCGTAGCAAAAAGACGTGGTATTGGAATATTTGTCCTATATGTGCAAATCCAAATCGGGCAGATCTTTTCTTTATTACTCGGAGTAGAACAGAAACCTAAAAGAAAGAATTGAAGAAACCCATTCCGAAACAAGAAAATTACATTGCGATTTGGATTCGATCTCGATGAAAACAATACATCAATGAGAACTTAGTTCAATAAGTTTAGTACATTATTATTTTTTTTATTATAACATGTTTATTATAACCTATTATAACCTAAGTAAACGGGTCAAAAATCGTCTTTCTTGAAAAATTTAAGAAAAAGCCCGCTATGAAAAAAAGGGGTTAACTTTACACATTGATTCTTTTTGGTGATTTTTGGTGAACCGTATGCATCAAAAGGTGTAAGTACGGCTCCTAAGAGATAAAATTTTATCCTAACCAATCGACTTTATCGAGAAAGACTCCTTTTTTTAGGCCAAGCGATTGATAGTGAGATATCGAATCAGCTTATTGGACTTATGATATATCTCAGTATAGAGGATGATAACAAAGATCTTTATTTGTTTATAAACTCTCCGGGCGGATGGGTAATACCCGGAATAGCGATTTATGATACTATGCAATTTGTGCAACCAGATGTACAGACAGTATGCATGGGATTAGCCGCTTCAATGGGATCTTTTATTCTGGCAGGAGGAGAAATTACCAAACGTCTAGCATTCCCTCACGCTTGGCGCCAATGATTCTTTTATTTGAGGAAAAAAAGAAGACTATGCCTTCGCCATATGAATATTAAGTAATAATAGCACAGCACTTCGAGTTCGATATGAGAATTTTTTTTGTTTTTTCCAAAATTATTTAATTCTGTACCGAAAGGGTAGTATGAAAAGGGGATATTTCCTATTTTATCGCATCTATCGGGAGGAGCCTATTCCAGCGTCACAAACTTTTTTGTTTTCACACTGAAAAGGAAAACTTTTAACAATATTTATGAAGACTATGAAAAAAAAAAAAAAGAAACTTTGGGATTGCTGAATAAGAGACGCAATAATAAAGAAACGGAACCATCATAGTATTTTTTTAACTACTACACAAAACAAAAAGGAAGGGTGGTTATTGGATCATTTACCGATCCGGGTCTGATAGGCCCCCTACATTTTCTATTTCTTCAATAAAAGGTAAAAAAGAAATTCCGTTGTAGAGCCGTATGCAATACGCAAAAGATGCCTGTACGGTACGTTTGTATTCCGTCTTATCTTTTTTTTATTCTTTATCTCTCTCGCTTTATCGTGCGAAATAGGAACCGTTTTTTATGTTATATCATCAGGGTAATGATCCATCAACCCGCTAGTTCTTTTTATGAGGCACAAACGGGAGAATTTATCCTGGAAGCGGAAGAACTACTGAAACTGCGTGAAACTATCACAAGGGTTTATGTACAAAGAACGGGAAAACCTTTATGGGTTGTATCCGAAGACATGGAAAGGGATGTTTTTATGTCAGCAGCAGAAGCCCAAACTCATGGAATTGTTGATCTTGTAGCAGTTGAATAAAAAATTAGCGAGTATTCCGCGCCAAAGTTTGAAATTGTATCGTCTTACCGAGTTTAATAGAATATTTTCAATTAATATAATTAATCTAGTAATATTCTATTAATAGAGAGAATAGAAGTAATTCATAATCATCGGATTAGGATTGATCTAAACCAGCTCATTATGTATATGACTCAACATGCCAACTATAAAACAACTTATTAGAAACACAAGACAGCCAATCAGAAATGTTACGAAATCCCCCGCTCTTCAGGGATGCCCTCAGCGCCGAGGAACATGTACTAGGGTGTATGTGCGACTCGTTCAGATCATGGACTAAGACAAAAAAAAAAAAATAAAGGAAAAAAATTCCAATATCAGTGATCAGTACCAATGAAATAGAATAGAATGCAAGAAACTATCTTCAAAAAAAAGCGATTCCTAATATCTATCTTTCTATTGTGTATCAAATTTATGGTTTCCGTTGGTGCAAATCCAATCACCTCAATTTGCAATTTCAAATGCGAAAGACTTTCCCATTGGTAGCAAATAGTTATCTATTAAGCAGGGGACATCCCATTTTAAAACTTGCAAGAACGGACTAACAGGGTCAGTTACTCAGCTAATCTTCATACTTAAATACCGTTACTGTGTAGGTAGATTTCGTTGTGAAAGACCTATTCCTAGATATTTCATGGGTAGAGCCAAAGAGTGTGAACTGTACAAGTTAACAATAGCATTGATTAAATGAAGGAAGGGGCTCCGGTGTATAGAGGGGACCTCGCCATTTAAGAAGTAACCATAGAAACGATGGAACCCACTATTGCTTTATCCATTTCTATTTCATTTACTATGCTTTTTTTGATACCTAGTCTCGATACAATTTCTTATTTCGAGGTGAAATGCTTAGAAATTCAAATAAAAAAAATCGTGGTTGGGAAGGTTATAGTAGCAAAAGCCATTGGGATTTTGATTTTATACACTGGAATAATCCGTTTTGTTATTAATGGACTAGGAAAAAAGGGGAAAAAATAACTAAAAGAAACGAAATCCAAATAGTTATTCATCAAAGTTTCATTTATTCAATGACCAGAATTAAAAGAGGATATATAGCTCGGAAACATCGGACAAAAACTCGTTTATTTACATCAAGCTTTCGGGGGACTCATTCAAGACTTACTATTCCTCAACACAAAATTCAAGCTTTGGTTTCGGCCCATCGGGATAGAGATAGGAAAAAAAGAGATTTTCGTCGTTTGTGGATCAGTCGAATAAATGCAGTAATTCGAGAGAATAAAAAGCAAATATACTATAGCTATAGTATATTTATGTATAATCTGTACAAGAAGCAGTTGCTTCTTAATCGTAAAATACTTGCACAAATAGCTATATTAAATAGGAATTGTCTTTATATGATTTCCAACGAGATCATAAAAAATATAAATTCCCCGGAGACTGAACTCCGGGAAAGTAGAGTAGGTATTTGTATTAATCATATGATAAAGTCGTCAAAATGAGCAACCACGTCCAATAAAAAAAGATTTCTTCTTCTTCAACGATTCTCTTTTTTCTGACAACACGACAATCCAATTTGGATTCTCGTAGTTTTCGAACAAAACATCAATCCGCATTTCATTTAAGTTTCGATTGGAATTTGAATTTAATTGAAGAGTAAACCCTTTTTTTTGTTTTAAGCCCAGTAGCTTGAGTAGTTGACTCACTTTTTTCAAATTCTTTTTCATTATTACGAAAAGGTAACGGAGATAAAATACGAGCTTGTTTTATAGCAATCGTAATTAATCGTTGTTGTTTTAAGGTCAATCTATTCACCCGTCTAGATAATATTTTTCCTTGTTCACTAATAAATCGACTAATTAAACTCATGTTTTTATAATCAATTCGATCCCCCGATTGGATCGGGGGCAAACGCCTACGAAAAGATCGCTTAGATTTAGGAAAAAGTCTCTTAGATTTATCCATGGTTTGTTTATTCCTTATCCCGAAAATATCATTTCTTACAAAATCGGATTTCTTTTTTATTTGTTTTGTTTCTATTTTTGTTTATATTTATATATGTATATATGTTATATATATCTATCTATAGAATTTCTATAGTTATAGAGATAGATATACAATTTCTAGAAACATGAAATAATATCTCATTTTTCATGTTCTTTGGAGCTGGAGGGATGACACACAGACAATCCATTTTATCTATTTCTTTATCTCCCCGTGAATCGTATGTTTGCAACAATAGGGACAAAATTTTCTCAATTCCAATCGACTGGGCTTATTGTGTCGATTCTTTTGAGTAGTATATCTTGAAATATCCGTTGATTCCTTATTAACATTAACACTGTTTCGAACACAACCGGTACATTCCAAAATAACCGTTACTCGTATATCTTTACCTTTGGCCATGAACCTCCTTTTGGTTTTTGATTCACTTAACTTTTCTATTTTCCGATTCGAAGCGAAGAAGAAAGGAAGGATAAAATAGAAGTTGCTAATCCGAAATCCAATTATGACAGATTTCGGTGCCATCAATAGAAGTATAGTAATAATTAAGTAATACAATGATTTCTAACTCTCTTTAGAATCACAGTATATTTTTTCAATTTTTTATTTAAGTATCTTGTATCTTGTAAGAGATTGTTGCCCCGTGCTATCGATTTGATTTTCAGCCTCATTATTAATGAAATTCAATTGAAATCCGGAACCAGATTGCAAGTTTCATTGAGGTTGAATCCACTTTCTCTTTTCTTAACCTATTCGAATTCGAAAAAAAAAACAAAGAAAAACGGAAGGGGATTAATTTCTTCACCCCTTCCCGTCTCAATAACTAGAATGAAAAAAAGGGGAATATCAACGCATCTGGGAATAAACGATTGATCTCTATCAATAGACCGGCCAAGGCTCCGAACCATAGAGTACTTATCACTGGTGCCACGGAGAGATATGTTTTTAGATCTCGCATTTCAAATCCTCCTTTCTTTATTCTTTAATTGTAATTTGTAATACATAATGGTAATCCATATATGATCAGATGTATATTTAGTTAATAACCACTTGTATTTGTACGCAGAATCCCTAATTCAAATGGAAATGTACAATAATTGCTTAGATATTCTTTTTTTTTAACAAAAAATAGGTCCATTTCTGCCCGAGCATTCCCTAAAAAAATGAATATTGTTAGGTGGGTTTATTTCATCTTTTATTTTTTGTATTACTATTCTATGTTATACAATATGTACATAATTTCGATATATCAACATAGAGATGTGGAAAACAAGACAAAGATTCTTTAGAATGACACTGTAAAACAATTGAAAGGGATGTAGCGCAGCTTGGTAGCGCGTTTGTTTTGGGTACAAAATGTCACGGGTTCAAATCCTGTCATCCCTATCCCTAACTATTCCTTATCTTATGGGCAGTAACAGGGGATCAATTGAGATCAATTCAATTTGGACATACATCCATATAGATATAGATATTCATAATCTATATCTATATCTATATCTATATTGAAAAATATCTATAGATATAGATATAGATATTATGATAGTATATGCATGCAAGATGTATTCGTGGGTCACAAAAATGATTTATGAAAAAAAGCGCTCTTAGTTCAGTTCGGTAGAACGCGGGTCTCCAAAACCCGATGTCGTAGGTTCAAATCCTACAGAGCGTGATTCCATTCTTTTGTTAGATCGAGGCAGTTAAAAGTCTTAATTTTGACCTCCGGTCGATTCGAATTAAAACAAATAGGAGGTCAATAAACAAAAGAGATATTTTATTAATTCATCAAAGGTCCAACTGATCACCACGTCGGTATTGTAAATATGCAGTTACGAATAATCCAGCCAAAGTAATAGGAATTAGACCTAACACGATTCCAAATAGAAAAACTTCAATCATTTGAATTTGTTTGAAAAAGTAAAAAGGGGGGGTAATATCGATCCTGAGATTTGAATATTATTGCCCATGAATCTCACAAGAAACAAGAATTGGAAATTGACATGATAAGGAACTATAGAATATATGGAATACCCCAGAAAGATTTCTTTTTATGAATTGTTCATTCAAAAAATTTCCAATTCATTTCAAATCAAATAAGTCGTATCTTGCTCAGCCCAATAAATAGAGCCGAGGTTATAGTTAAAGCCACTAGTAGAAAACCGAAATAACTAATGATAGTAGGCATGAAAAAAGAGGCAAGATGAAACTTTTTATACATATGTTTGTTTAGAAAACACTTCCCTAAGTTTCCATTTTTGAAAGAAAGATAGAAAGAAAAGGTACCACTTATACAATTGAAAGTTTTTGATTCATCAATCAATCATAATCATTATATACGAACAAAAATAGAGTGACATAGGTAAGAAATCAATTCATCATCTGTGACATCTAGCCATCCCGTGATTCCAAATCAACTGATTCATTGATCAACTCTTGAGTTCAGTAAACTAATCGAATTCCAAATTAATAAGAACTGTATAACTTCATTCAATTCAAAAAATAGAAACTTTTTTTGAATTAATATGGAATAAAACTAGAAAAAATATCTATTTGGATCTTTTTTTTATTTATTTATTTTGTATCGAACCCATTTTTTTAGAACAAAAGAAGAGTGGCCTTATACTTATAATGTCCTTTAACTTCTTTACTTTCAACTCATTCGATTTCGTT